TCTTTCTTTATGTTGATCGTTACAGGCCTCTTGAATTTTCTCTTTCCTATTTTTGTTTGTTATTTAATTTGTTTTTTTTTGTGCGTAATGCGGATCGACTCTTGTTTTACTATTGATAGGAATTCTCTTGTTGAGACCCTATGTAATCGATTAAAACCTCAGATTCATACTAGAACCACGATGATTTAGTCCCAAGGTAAATTCAAAGGTTTTCTGAGTAAAAACCATTTGATCATCACTTATTCAATGAGTAGATAATGAGTCTAAAGAAAGAAAAATCGTTTGATTTAGGATAGGAAATACCTATCTGAAATTGTTTTTTTGAGTCCGGTTGCGAGGTCTAAATAATAGGTATGAATCATAGTTCAAATATTTCTTTTCTTGATCTATTCTATCTATTCCGTGTTCCAGATATTCAAATAAATACCCGACGGGGTAGAATCATCTTGATAGAGATGACAGGACCATTCTCTGTATTATCAATAGGATCAATTATAACAAGTCACACACTCATATTCCGGAAATACCGAAACAAAGAAATTCCACAGTCGAACTACCAGAACGGTCTATAAATCCGAGTTTTAAGTCATTTTTTTTTATTGAAAAACTAAGGCTTCATAGTTCTTATGAACCTAACTCATTGAAATTCCATCCAGTAAAACGGAAGAATTATAAATTTCCAAAATAATAGATAGGAATATCGCAAATAGAGCCATTGCGACTCCCATAAGTGGTGTAGTCCCCCAGCCCGGAGCTACTTTACCATATTCCGAATTCAATGGTTTCAATAAATTCCCTACGGTAGTTTGTCTTGGCCTAGATCTAGAACTACCCTCAACGGTTTGTGTAGCCATAAATCCTATTTAATCATTGGTTGAGATCTGTTGACTTTGTATACCATTCCGTTGTAGTTGTAAATAAACTATCTTATCGTAGATCCGTTGTGATCTTGAAATTATCTAAAAATGGAAACAGCAACCCTAGTCGCCATCTTCATATCTGGTTTACTTGTAAGCTTTACGGGGTACGCCTTATATACCGCTTTTGGGCAACCCTCTCAACAATTAAGAGATCCATTCGAAGAACACGGGGACTAGACTAGTTGAAGTAATGAGCCGCCCGATATGGGAGGCTCATTACTTCAGTTGATATAATGAAAAATCATTTTATTTTTTAGTCGGAACCTTAGGTGGTTCTCGAAAAAAGATAGCGAAAAAAATTATCCCTAAAGTCGAGACTAAAAGGAAGGTATAAACCAATGCTTCCATAGATTCGATCGTGGTTTACAATTATAGCTTTCACACCTATTCGTTTGAGTGAGGTCGTTTACCATATCATATAAAAAAGGGAAAGAATCAAAGAAAAGAAGGTGATTCAAGTCAATATTTCTCGAGTACCCTATTCAAATAAAAAAAAAAAAAAATAGAAGCGAAAGATACCAGAGCAATCTTGTATCAAACTGCTTGTCTCCTTGTAGTTGGGTCTCCAAGTTTTTGGAATGCTCCAAATTCCACTTGAGCATCCAAATCTGGATCAATACCAGCAAAAACATCTCTGAACAAGGTTCTAGCGCCATGCCAAATGTGTCCGAAAAAGAAGAGCAAAGCAAACGAAGCATGCCCAAAAGTGAACCAACCCCTTGGACTACTACGAAAAACACCATCGGATTTCAAAGTAGCCCGGTCTAATTCAAAAATTTCACCTAATTGTGCACGTCTAGCATATTTTTTTACAGTAGCAGGATCACTATAACTGACTCCATTGAGTTCGCCACCATAGAACTCAACAGTTACACCTACTTGTTCAACACTATACTTTGATTCTGCCCTTCGAAAAGGAACATCTGCCCTCACAATTCCGTCTCCATCTACCAAAACTACCGGGAATGTTTCAAAAAAAGTAGGCATACGACGTACAAAAAGCTCGCGCCCTTCTTTATCTCTAAAGACGGGGTGGCCTAACCATCCAACAGCTATTCCATCCCCACTGTCCATTGAACCCGCTCTGAATAATCCCCCTTTTGCCGGATTATTACCAATGTAATCATAAAAAGCTAATTTTTCGGGAATTTTAGACCAAGCTTCCGATAAACTCAGATTTTCGGCTAGTCCGGCACCAACTCTTCGATATATTTCTTGCTGGAAGTATCCCTGATCCCACTGATAACGAGTGGGACCAAATAACTCGATTGGGGTAGTTGCTGAACCATACCACATAGTTCCAGCAACAACAAAAGCTGCAAAAAAAACAGCAGCGATACTACTAGAAAGTACAGTTTCAATATTGCCCATACGTAATCCTTTGTATAGACGTTGAGGCGGACGGACACTAAGATGGAATAGGCCCGCTAATATGCCCAGTGTACCCGCTGCAATATGATGAGAAGCGATTCCTCCCGGAATAAAAGGATCAAAACCTTCCGCGCCCCACGCTGGGCTTACAGATTGTACTTTTCCAGTTAGTCCATAAGGATCGGACACCCATATTCCAGGACCATATAAACCTGTTACATGAAATGCGCCAAAGCCAAAGCAAGCCACCCCTGAGAGAAATAAATGAATTCCAAAGATCTTGGGCAAATCCAAAGAGGGTTTTCCCGTACGTTCATCACAGAATATTTCTAGGTCCCAATACACCCAATGCCATATGGCCGCCAAAAAGCACAAGCCAGAAAACACAATATGTGCACCTGCTACGCCTTCATAACTCCAAATACCTGAATTCGTTACAGTTCCTCCTGAAATACTCCAACCACCCCACGAATTGGTTATTCCTAAACGAGTCATGAAGGGTAGAACGAACATACCTTGTCTCCACATTGGATCAAGAACGGGGTCAGAGGGATCAAAAACCGCTAATTCGTATAGAGCCATAGAACCGGCCCAACCAGAAACTAGAGCCGTATGCATTATATGGACAGAAAGCAATCGACCGGGATCATTCAATACGACAGTATGAACACGATACCAAGGCAAACCCATGGAAATACCCCTTTATCAAAGAAAAATAGACACTATGTAACTTTATCGCATTGGAATATACTATGTACTTTTGAGCGGATTCTGTATGAGAAAAGGTTACTATTTATTCTATTCCGTTTAAAATAACGGAAGAATTCTGTTCGTAAGAACAAAGAGAAGCAGATCTATTCTATACCCGATAAGTACCAATACGCAATGGGAGCATCGGTCCCATTTTGTGGGAACGAATGGATGGATACTTGTTTATTATTAGAACGATTGATCCCTTCATTAAAATTTGTATTTATTCATTCTCTCTTTCTCTAAAAACCTTCCCATTTATGTATAAACTAGTAGAATAAACAGAAAAAAATGATGAAGACAATAAACTCATTCTTACGTTTCCGTATTAAAGTGAAGTATAGTACTTAATTTTTTTCTTTAATTTAATGCCCATTGGTGTTCCAAAAGTACCTTTTCGGAGTCCTGGAGAGGAAGATGCAGTTTGGGTTGACGTATAGTGCGACTTGTCAGACATATTGGGTCATATGGGATTTACCCGTTTTCTCCCCCGATCGAGATATCCTCTGTTTCGCCCAAGAAATATTGTATTGATTGGTTCTTCAATCATTCGGAGCGTGAAGTGAAATTGGATCAATTTCTATTGAGGATCAATATTATCAATTAGAAGAATTTATGGTTGACTTGGACTAAAAAAATCAAATATCCAGGCTCCGTTCAGAAAATACCAAACAAATTGGTAATAGTAATATATGTACAATTACCGCTTGTAGCATAGACGATTCGTAATATTTAATTCAATTATAGGAGTGATCTCAAACTGACATGCCAACCAATATGATGAATACATCGAATAGTTTGGGAGAGGCATAAAACGAATTTTAAAAGTCGTAGCAAAAAGAAATGGTACTGAGATTATTTGTCCTATATGTGCAAATAGAATTCGGATAGATCTTTCCCCGGAGTAGAACATGAACCTAAAAGAATTGAAAGGACCCATTCAGGAACAAGAAAATGACATCGTGATTTGAATCTCGACGAAACAATACATCAATGAAAGGTTAATACAAAAAATGAAGTTCAGTAAATTCTTTTTTTTTTTTAGGGATATGGAAGGGAGCCAAAACTTATGTTTTTTTTTGAAAAATAGAAGAAAAACCCCTTTATTTTCATTAGAAAAACGGAAATCTGTTACAAAAAAAAAGATAGGATTGGAATCGACACATTGATTCTTTTTTCACAATTTTTTTGAACCGTATGCATCCAAAGATGCGCGTACGGTTCAAAGGGGATACAATTTTGTCCTAATCAACCGACTTTATCGAGAAAGATTACTTTTTTTAGGCCAAGAAGTTGATAGTGAGATCTCAAATCAACTTGTTGGTCTCATGGTATATCTCAGTATAGAAGATGATACTAGGGATCTTTATTTGTTTATAAACTCTCCCGGCGGATGGGTAATACCAGGAATAGCCATTTATGATACTATGCAATTTGTTTCGCCCGATGTGCATACAATTTGCATGGGATTAGCCGCTTCAATGGGATCTTTCATTCTGGTCGGAGGAGAAATTACCAAACGTCTAGCATTCCCTCACGCTTGGCGCCAATGAGTTTTTATTTGAAAAAAAAAAAGAAGAAGACTATGCCTTCGCCATATCGAATGTGAATAATATGAAAAATAGGTAATAATAGCATGGCACTTCGAGTTCGATATGAACAAACTAGTATTGTTTTTCCTAACATGAGATTTTGTATCGAGATAGTAGTATGAAACAAAGGTTATTCCGATTTGATCTTATGTGTCAGGAGTACATTTCAGCGTCACAAACCGTTTTTCTTCCACACCAGAAGTCTCTTTATCTTTATGATAGTTACGTTACGAAAGAAAGAGTACGAAAATGAAAAAAAAAAAGAAACTTTGGGATTGCTAAATCACAGACGAGATAAATATAGAAAGCAACAGAACCATCATAGTATTTTTTGACTCCTACAATACGAAAGGAAGGGTGGTAAATGGATCATTCAACGATCTGGATCGGATGGATTCTATTTTTTTCTTCGATAGAATAGAAATTGAAGAGAAGGGAGGAAGAAATGCCATTGCAGAGCCGTATGCAATGCACAAAAGATGCCTGTACGGCTGTTCCATTCTATTTGTTTTTTTTTTTCTTCTTGTTTTTTTATCCCTTACTTTAGCCCAATCCTGCAAGATAGAAGAACCGCTCATGCATGAGGTTATATCAATATTATCAGGGTCATGATTCACCAACCTGCTAGTTCTTTTTATGAGGCACAAGCGGGGGAATTTATCCTGGAAGCGGAAGAACTACTGAAACTTCGCGAAACCCTCACAAAGGTTTATGTACAAAGAACGGGCAACCCTTTATGGGTTATATCCGAAGACATGGAAAGGGATGTTTTTATGTCAGCAACAGAAGCCCAAGCTCATGGTATTGTTGATCTTGTAGCGGTCGAAAATGAAAATACTGGAGATTTCGTGTAAATACATGATTCCGTTTCAAATCAGAATTCGAATTTTTCGTGATTTGATATTGAATAGAAATAATTCATAATCATCAATCATCAGGTTAAGATCGATCTAAACCAACCTATTTTATTATATATATGTATGATATGCCGACAATTAAACAACTTATTAGAAACACAAGACAGCCAATAAGAAAAATCACGAAATCCCCCGCACTTCGAGGATGTCCTCAGCGTCGGGGAACATGTACTAGGGTGTATGTGCGACTCGTTTAGATCATGAGTTCGAACAAACGAAACCATTTTTCCAGTGCCAATCACCAATAGGATAGATAGAATAGATAGAGTGGAAAAAGCCATTTTTACTATCTAAAAATGAGGATGAGGATCTATCATATACCTATATTTTTTGTGTATGAAATTTATGGTTTCCATTGGTGCAAATCCAATCACCTCAATTTGAGATGAAAAGCAATTCCCCATTGGTAGCAAATAGTTATCCATTAAGCGGAGGAAATAGTATAGTACTACAAGAAGCAAAAAGGTTATGCTCCCTTTCTTGAAAGAACGGACTAACAAGGTCAGCTACCTAGCCAACTTTCATAATTAAATGCCGTCACTGTATGGATAGCCTTTTTTGTGAAAAGATCTATTACTGTATAATTGATTGGTAGAGCCAAAGAGAGTGAACTATACAAGTTTACAATAACATTTGATTAAATGAAAGAAGAGGCTCCGGTGTATAGAGAGGACCTCACCGTTTATGAAATAACCATAGAAACGATGGAACCCACTATTTTTTGCTTTTATTTAATATCGTTAGAATTTCTTATTTCTAGGTATTTTACCTGGAAGGATTCAAAATAGTGGTTGGGAAGGTCATAGTAGCAAAAGCCATTGGAATTTATATTTTATATATCGGAATAATCCGTTTTGTTATTAATCAACCGGGGGATAAAAGGATGACTGAAAGAAGAGAAATCAATTAGTTATTCATTCATTAAAGTGTAATTTGATTCAATGACCAGAGTTAGACGAGGATATATAGCTCGGAGACGTCGAACAAAAATTCGTTTATTTGCATCAACCTTTATAGGGGCGCATTCAAGACTTACTCGAACCATTACTCAACAGAAAATGAGAGCTTTGGTTTCCTCTCATCGAGATAGGGGCAGGCAAAAGAGGGACTTTCGCCGTTTGTGGATCGCTCGGATAAATGCAGCGGCTCGTGAGAAAGGGGTATTCTATAGTTATAGTAGATTAATACACAATCTGTACAAGAAGCAATTACTTCTTAATCGTAAAATACTTGCGCAAATAGCTATATCAAATCAAAATTGTCTTTACATGATTTCCAATAAAATTATGAAATAAAAGACATTCTAAAGTCATATATAGGAATGATTGAAACCGAATTGCATTCCCCGGAGAATGGACTCCGGGAAGATAGAATAAAAAAAATTCAGATAAGATAAGTAGTAGAAATGAACGAACATCTTTCAAAAAAAAAAAAAGATTTATTCTTTCCCTATTTGTTGTTTCTTATAACACAACAATCAAATCTGGATTTGAGGCTTTTCGAACAAAACATCAATCTGAGCTTGAATTCCGATTGAAGTTTTGAATCAATGGAAGAGTATATCTATTTGTTTCTGGTTCTAGGACCGGTAGTTCTAGGGATTGACTCGGCTCTCTCAAACTGTTTTTCATTATTAAGAAAAGGTAACAAAGATAAAATACGAGCTTGTTTTATAGCAATAGTAATTAATCGTTGTTGTTTCAAGGTCAATCTATTCACCCGTCTAGATAATATTTTTCCTTGTTCACTAATAAATCGACTAATTAAACTCATGTTTCTATAATCAATTCGATCCCCCGATTCAATTGGGGGAAAACGCCTACGAAAAGATCGCTTGGATTTACGAAAAGGTTGCTTGGATTTATCCATGGTTTATTCCTTATCTCTAAAATTCTATTTCTTTATTTTCTTTATTCATTTCAGATCCGACCGAAATAGGTTTTTTTGTATATTCTATATTTTTATTTGTATATTATATATATATATGTTTATGTTAAGATATGTTAAGTTCTTCCTTTTCCTGCCCCCTTGAAAGATCAAACACACGTTCGATTTATTTCTTTATTTCCCCATGAATCCTATGCTTGTGACAATATCGACAAAATTTTCTCAAGTCTAATCGACTGGGTGTATTGTGCCGATTCTTTTGAGTAATATATCTAGAAATGCCTGGCGATTCCTTATTGACACCATTTTGGACACAACTGGTACATTCCAAAATAACTCTAACTCGGATATCTTTACCCTTAGCCATGAACCCCCTTTGTATTTTTGTTTGATCAACTTAACTCTTCTGTTTTCGACCCGAACCTAAGAAGACGAAAAGAACAAAAAAGAAAAAAAAAAATCAATATCAATAGAAGTTACTAATTAGAAATTCCATTTCTAAATATTTTGTTGTAATTCTAATTAATATTAATAGAATATTATTATATATATAGTAATAATGTAAGTAATACAATTTTTTTCTAACTATCAATTATTCCTATCCTAATCCCAGTATTTCATTTAAGTATCTTTTTTTTATGCTATGATTTCGTGGAGCTTTTTTTTACCTTAGACTGAACCCCCCTTTCTATTTCTGTTCTCCAAAATGGGATCTTAGATCCACCGGATTTTTGCTGAGGTTCAATATACTTTTTCTTTCTCTTTCCTTCCTATCCTAAAGAACTGAAAAAAAGGGGGACTAAGTTTAAGTTTTAGTCACGTCACGTAGAATTGTATCTCAAATTTTCTTCATTTTTTTCGCATATTATATTAATATTATATTAATAATATTAATATAATATTAATAACTAATAATCTAGAAAAAAGGGAATGACAAAGCATCCGGGAATAAACGATTAATTTCTATCAATAGACCCGCTAAAGACCCAAACCATAGAGTAGTTAGCACAGGCGCTGTGGAAAGATATGTTTTTATATCTCGCATTGAAAATCCTCCTTATTTATTGTAATACATATATGGTCAGATGCTGTAGTTCAAGATCATTTGTATTTTTTTGTACGGAATTCCTAACAAAAATGGATATGTACAATGAACAGTAGATAAGATTTTCCTACCCCTGTCCCTAAAAAAGAAAAAGAGACCCTCTTCTTCCTAAGCAAAATAGTCATCTTTTTTATACGTTAGGTTTCAGATGTATATAATTCTTTTATTATATGAAACCAAAAAGAAGAAATGACAAGAAAATTGTATATGGATCGAGGAAAAAATAACGATGTGGAAAACAAGACATGGATTTTGTACAATGACACTGTACAAAAATTTTGTAAAAGGGATGTAGCGCAGCTTGGTAGCGCGTTTGTTTTGGGTACAAAATGTCACGGGTTCAAATCCTGTCATCCCTACCTATTACTTTTCCTATGGGTGGTAACGAGGGATTAATTGACTGGGATCTGAGTGAGATCAATTAAATAAAATTGGACATAATCTTTCATTTTTGCATACCAATGTATACAAGACGCATTGGGGGTACAAAAATGAGAAAATCCTTTTCTTTACAATCGTATCTCCTGTCATAAAAAAGCGCTCTTAGTTCAGTTCGGTAGAACGCGGGTCTCCAAAACCCGATGTCGTAGGTTCAAATCCTACAGAGCGTGATTCCGTTTATGTTATTTCGAATCACAATAAAAAAAAAAACTTAACAAAACACAGTTGAATTGCAACTTGAATTTGACCTCCTGCAAGGAGGAGGTCAATCAAAAAAAAAATGTTATTCAATCAAAGGTCCAACTGATCACCGCGTCTGTATTGTAAATATGCAGTTACAAATAATCCTGCTAAAGTAATAGGAATTAGACCTAAGACGATTCCAAATAGAAGAACTTCAATCATTTCGATTTGTTTGAGGAGATAAAAAGAAAGGTAAGATCTATCCCTAAATATTAATCTGAAAAATCCATGAATCTCAATGACCAAGAGTTACCAATATGACCAAGAATTCACAATTGACACGGGAAAGGACCGTAGAATACCTGAAGGAGAGATTTTTATGAATTTGTTCATTCAATTCATTTCAAATAAGTCGTATCTTGTTCAAACCAATCAATAGAGCTGGGGTTATAGTTGAAGCAGCCAATAGAAAACCGAAATAACTCGTTATAGTAAGCATGAAAGAGCTAAATTAGATATCTTCTTTTGATACATATGTTGATAAAACACTTACCTAAGTTTCCATTTTTGAATTTTATACTTACCTTAAACCATTGGATTCAGTAATAGGTTGAGTAATTGTCCATAATATCTCAAATCAGAAGAAAAAAAGGATCCGGGGGTTTATCGAAAAACCTTTATTTTCATTTTTTATTTCGAGTCCAACTCGATTCGAAGAAAAGCAACTTCCCTTATCCTTTTAGGTTCTATTCCATATTCTGTTTTTCCATATCAAGAAGTTCCATCTTGTAGTTCGGTCAAGAACAAGAAAGAACCCTTGTTTTGGATCTAATG